ATCTTTAGAGGCTCAAGCCGAGGCTCGTTTACTTATGTTTTCTCATATGAATCTCGTGTCTCCAGCTATTGGGGATCCAATTTCCGTACCAACTCAAGATATACTTATTGGACTTTACGTATTAACCAGCGGGAATCAGCGAGGTATTTGTACAAATCGGTATAATCTGTGTAATCGCATAAATTATCAAAATGAAAGAATTAACGATAAGAATAATAAGTATAAGTATACAAAAGAAAAAGAAACTTTTTTTTGTAATTCTTATGATGCAATTGGGGCTTGTCGACAGAAAAGAATAAATTTAGATAGCCCTTTGTGGCTCCGGTGGCGACTAGATCAACGTGTTATTTCTTCAAGAGAAGCTCCTATCGAAGTTCACTACGAATCTTTGGGTACCCATCATGAGATTTATGGACACTATCTAATAGTAAGAAGTATAAAAAAAGAAATTCGTTGTATATACATTCGAACCACTCTTGGTCATATTTCTTTTTATCGAGAAATCGAAGAAGCTATACAAGGCTTTTGCAGAGCCTATGGTATCTAACCATACAGATAGTATCTGAGATTAAGTAAAATTATGATACCGGTGTGAATTAGGGTCTCTCCGGGTCAACTAGGATCATAGTTATGTTTTTGAATTTCTAGACGAATTAACGTGAAGAAAAGAAAGTTTTCCAATAATTGACTCAAACCCATTGTCGAAACAAACCCCACTGAATGGAATATGGAGGTATTTATGGCAGAACGGACCAACCTAGTCTTTCACAATAAAGTTATAGATGGAACTGCCATTAAACGACTTATTAGCAAATTAATAAATCACTTCGGAATGGTATATACATCACACATTCTGGATCAGGTAAAGACTCTGGGGTTCCAGCGAGCTACTGCTACATCCATTTCATTAGGAATTGATGATCTTTTAACAATACCCTCTAAGAGATGGCTAGTCCAAGATGCTGAACAACAAGGTTTGATTTTGGAAAAAAACCATTATTATGGAAACGTACATGCGGTAGAAAAATTACGCCAATCCATTGAGATATGGTATACTACAAGTGAATTTTTACGACAAGAAATGAATCCTAATTTTAGGACGACTGATCCCTTTAATCCAGTGCATATAATGTCTTTTTCGGGAGCTAGAGGAAATGCATCTCAAGTACATCAATTAGTAGGTATGAGAGGATTAATGTCTGATCCACAAGGACAAATGATTGATTTACCCATTCAAAGCAATTTAAGTGAAGGACTTTCTTTAACGGAATATATCATTTCGTGCTACGGAGCCCGCAAGGGGGTTGTGGATACTGCTGTACGAACATCCGATGCTGGATATCTTACGCGCCGACTTGTTGAAGTAGTTCAACACATTGTTGTACGTAGAACAGATTGTGGCACCATTCGAGGGATTTCTGTGAGTTCTAGGAATAAAACGATGCCGGAAAGAATTTTGATACAAACATTAATTGGTCGCGTATTAGCAGATGATATATATATAGGTTCACGATGCATTGCCATTCGAAATCAAGATATAGGGGTTGGACTTGTCAGTCGATTCATAACTTCTCAAACACAACCAATATTGATTCGAACCCCCTCTACTTGTAGGAGTACATCTTGGATCTGCCGATTGTGTTATGGCCGAAGTTCCACTCATGGCAGTTTGGTCGAACTGGGAGAAGCTGTAGGTATTATTGCGGGTCAATCTATTGGAGAACCGGGCACTCAACTAACATTAAGAACTTTTCATACTGGTGGAGTATTCACGGGGGGTACTGCAGAACATGTACGAGCCCCTTATAATGGAAAAATAAAATTCAATCCGGATTTGGTTCATCCTATACGTACACGTCATGGGCATCCTGCCTTTCTATGTTATATAGACTTAAATGTAACTATTGAAAATGAAGATATTCTACATAACGTGACTATTCCACCAAAAAGTTTTCTATTAGTTCAAAATGATCAATGTGTAGAATCAGAACAAGTGATTGCTGAGATTCGCGCGGGAACATACACTTTGAATTTAAAAGAGAGGGTTCAAAAACATATTTATTCTGACTCAGAGGGAGAAATGCATTGGAGTAACGATGTGTACCATGCATCCGCATTTAAGTATAGTAATGTCCATATCTTACCAAAAACAAGTCGTTTATGGATATTATCAGGAGGGTCGTGCAGGTCCGGCGCAGTCCCCTTTTCACTCCACAAAGATCAAGATCAAATGAACATTCATTCTCGTTCTGCTGGAGGAAGATATATTTCTAACCTTTTAGTAAGTAATGATCAAGTAAAGCACAAAATTTTTAGTTCCAATACTTCTGGTAAAAAAAGGGGGGGGATTCCGTATTATTCAGGGCTTAATCAAGGTCCTTATAATTTCCCATATCCTGCTATTCTTCACGCTAATTTATATTTATTAGCAAAGAGGCGAAGAAATCGATTCACCATTCCATTTCAATCGATTCAAGAACGAGACAAAGAACTAATGCCCCTTTCCGGTATCTCGATTGAAATACCTACCAATGGTATTTTTCGTAGAAATAGTATTTTTTCTTATTTCGACGATCCTCAATACAGAAAAAAGAATTCAGGAATTACTAAATATAAGACTATAAGATTTCATTCAATTTTCAAAAAAGAGGATTTAATTAAATATAAAGGATTCAAAGAAATTAAGTCAAAATACCAAATGAAAGTAGATCTATTTTTTTTCATTCCCGAGGAAGTGCATATTTTACCCGAATGTTCCCCCATAATGGTACGGAACAATAGTATCATTGGAGTAGATACACCTATAATTTTCAATATAAGAAGCCAAGTAGGGGGATTGGTCCGAGTGGAAAAGAATAAAAGGGGAATTGAACTAAAAATCTTTTCGGGAGATATCCATTTTCCCGGAGATATGGAAATGATATCCCGACACAGTGGCATCTTGATACCACCCGGAACGGTAAAAAAAAATTCTAAGGAATCCAAAAATTTTAATAACAGGCTCTATGCCCAATGGATCGCACCTACCAAGAAAAAGTATTTTGCCTTAGTTCGACCCGTAATTCTATACGAAATCGCGGACGGTATAAATTTAGTAACACCCTTCCCCCAGGACCTGTTGCGGGAAAGGGATAATCTGGAACTTCAAGTTATCAATTATATTCTTTATGGAAGTGAAAAATCGATTCCGGGAATTTCTGATACAAACATTCAATTAGTTCGAACTTGTTTCGTCTTGAATTGGGATCAAAACAAAAAAAGTTCTTCGATTGAAGAGGTCCACGCTTCTTTTGTTGAAGTAAGTACAACTGGCTTGATTCGGGATTTCCTAAGAATTGACTTAGTGAACTCCAATATTTCGTATATTCGAAAAAGGGATAATCTGTCCGATTCAGGATTGATCTCGGATAATGAGTCAGATCGAACCAAAATCAATCCATTCTTTTCTCTTTATTCCAAAGTAAAGATTTCACAATCAATTAGCCCAGATCACGGAACTATTCGTATGTTGTTGAATAAAAATAAGGAATGCCGATCTTTGATAATTTTGTCATCATTTTATTGTTTTCAAACGTGTCTACTCAACGATGGGAATTATCACAATGTGATAAAAGAATCAATTAAACGAGGTCCTCGAATTCCAATTAGGAATTCGTTAGGACCTTTAGGAATAACCTTTCAAGTTGCAAATATCTTTCCTTTTTACTATTTAATATTAAAAACTTTATTAACTTATAATCCGATTTTGGTAACGAAATATTTTCAACTTGACGATTTCAAAGAAATTTTTCAAGTATTAAAATATTATTTAATGGACGAAAAGGGGGGGATTTATAATCCTGATCTATGCAGTAACATCATTTTGAACCCATTTCATTTTAATTGGCTTTTTCTCCATCATAATTACCATCCTAATTATTGTGAAAAAACATCTACAATAATTAGCCTTGGGCAATTTATTTGTGAAAATGTATGTATATCTAAAAAAGGATCAAATCGAAAATCTGGTCAAGTTGTAATTGTTCAAATGGATTCCATAGTAATAAGATCGGCTAACCCTTATTTGGCGACTCGAGGAGCAACTGTTCATGGCCATTACGGAGAAATCCTTTATGAAGGAAATACATTAGTTACATTTATATATGAAAAATCGAAATCTGGTGATATAACACAAGGTCTTCCAAAAGTAGAACAGGTGTTAGAGGTGCGTTCGGTTTATTCAATGTCGATGAACCTGAAAAAGAGAGTTGAGCGTTGGAACGATTATATAACAAGAATTCTTGGCATTCCATGGAGATTCTTGATTAGTGCTGAGCTAACTATAGTTCAAAGTCATATTTCTTTAATTAATAAGATCCAAAAAATTTATAGATCCCAAGGGGTGCAGATCCATAATAGACATATAGAAATTATTGTGCGTCAAATAACATCAAAAGTGTTGGTTTCAGAAGATGGAATGTCTAATGTTTTTTCACCCGGAGAACTAATTGGATTGTTGCGAGCTGAACGAACGGGGCGTGCTTTGGAAGAAGCTATCTGTTACCGAACACTATTACTGGGAATAACAAAAACATCTCTGAATACTCAAAGTTTCATATCCGAAGCGAGTTTTCAAGAAACTGCTAGAGTTTTAGCAAAGGCCGCTCTCCGGGGTCGTATTGATTGGTTGAAAGGCCTGAAAGAGAACGTTGTTCTAGGGGGAATAGTACCTGTTGGTACCGGATTCAAAAAAAAATTAGTGAAGCGTTCAGGGCCAAGGCAAAATTCCTTGAAAAAAAAAAGAGAGAAGGTGTGGGGATAAATGGCAAAAAGATATTGGAACATAACTTTGGAAGAGATGATGGAAGCAGGAGTTCATTTTGGCCATGGTACTAGGAAATGGAATCCTAGAATGGCATCTTATATATCCGCAAAGCGTAAAGGTATTCATATTACAAATCTTACTAGAACTGCTCGTTTTTTATCAGAAGCTTGTGATTTAGTTTTTGATGCAGCAAGTAGGAGAAAACAATTCTTAATTGTTGGTACCAACAATAAAGTAGCAGATTTAGTAGCGCGGGCTGCAATAAGAGCTCGATGTCATTATGTTAATAAAAAATGGCTCGGCGGTATGTTAACGAATTGGTATACTACAGAAATGAGACTTCATAAGTTCAGGAACTTGAGAACGGAACAAAAGACGGGGAGACTCAACCGTCTTCCGAAAAGAGATGCCGCTATGTTGAAGAGACAATTATCTCACTTGGAAACATATCTTGGCGGCATTAAATATATGATGGGGTTACCCGATATTGTAATAATCGTTGATCAGCAAGAAGAATATACAGCTCTTCGAGAATGTATCACTTTGGGAATTCCAACGATTTGTTTAATCGATACAAATTGTGACCCCGATCTCGCAGATATTTCGATTCCAGCTAATGATGATGCTATAGCTTCAATCCGATTAATTCTTAACAAATTAGTATTTGCAATTTGTGAGGGTCGTTCTAGCTATATATGAAATTCTTGACTAATAATAAGATAAAAAAATTATTTGGTTTGGGGAACTCCATAGATTTATAAGATTTTTAGATTCATGGAATCGGTTAATATACGATTCCTACTATATACAGAATCGCGCAAAAAAGAGAAAAAATAACCTAAACGGAGATATTAATATTATGTGATTAGTCGTATACAAATGATACAAATTAAGACAATTTTAATTGTATAAATGAAATATAAATTTATAAAATGAAATTTTATTAAGTATAAAATTATAAGTAAAATTATAAGTATAAGTAGACAAGCCGAAAAAAATGGTTGAATCAAAATAATTCCTTTTTTAAGTTCGATTTCTTTCAGAGGGCAATATGAATATTCTATTATGTTCCATCAACGCATTAAAAAGATTATATGATATATCTGCTGTGGAGGTAGGCCAACATTTCTATTGGCAAATAGGGAGTTTCCAAGTCCATGCCCAAGTACTTATAACTTCTTGGGTTGTAATTGCTATCTTATTAGTTTCGGCCATTATAGCTGTTCGAAATCCACAAACCATTCCTGATGACGGTCAGAATTTCTTTGAATATGTCCTGGAATTCGTTCGAGACGTGAGCAAAACTCAGATTGGAGAAGAATATAGTCCGTGGGTTCCCTTTATTGCAACTTTATTTCTATTTATTTTTGTTTCTAATTGGTCGGGGGCTCTTTTTCCTTGGAAAATAATAAAGTTACCTCATGGGGAGTTAGCTGCACCCACAAATGATATAAATACTACCGTTGCATTAGCTTTACTTACGTCAGTTGCATATTTCTATGCAGGTCTTTCTAAAAAAGGATTAAGTTATTTTGGTAAATACATTCAACCAACTCCAATCCTTTTACCAATTAACATCTTAGAAGATTTCACAAAACCCTTATCCCTTAGTTTTCGACTTTTCGGAAATATATTAGCTGATGAATTAGTAGTTGTTGTTCTTGTTTCTTTAGTACCTTTTGTGGTTCCTATACCTGTCATGTTCCTTGGATTATTTACAAGCGGTATTCAAGCTCTTATTTTTGCAACTTTAGCTGCGGCTTATATAGGTGAATCCATGGAGGGCCATCATTGACTATTTTTTGAAAAAGTCTTTTTTTAGCTTAGTACACCGAAATGTATGTGTGGTTCAAGATAATCTACTTAGTGAAAAGAAATAGATAAAGAAATATTGAGAAAAAAGGTTATTCAAATCCAAATAAAAAGATGCATAAGATAAATTAAGTATACGATCGATTTCGTGGAATAGTAAAAAAGATTATGAGATAAAAAAAAATTAAAATAAAAAATACATAATAAATATAAAATATTAAATATTAAAAAAAATATATATATTATAATATAATTAATATTCTATTAATTATATTATAAGGTGTATTAATTATATTATATTGGGGTCGAACTAGGTGTATGGAATCTAATCGCTATAAGACAACTCCTTGTGGATGCTTCAAAGAATGATTCACGGATCCGATTGAATCGAAGACACGTTTAATTGGTTTACTGTATGGAAGAAACACATGTATATGTGATATTAGATATTAACTAGTTCTATATGAACTCAAGATATATCTAAATTGGCCCTGCTGCTGTAAACTTAGATAAAGTCGTGTGTATTCACAAAAAAACTACATGGATAGAGACTAAAAAAGAAATATCGAAGTAGTTCATTTTTCAATTCAATTAATTTATCAATTAATTTATATCTATATTATATATATAGTATAGTTTTTTTTATATATTTTTTTTATATTATTATATATTTATTATATATATTTTATTATATATATATTTTATTTTTACTATTTTTTATATTTTATATTCTTTTTATTATATTATATACTATTATAGTATTTCATATATTATATACTATTATAGTATTTCATTTCAATATTAAAATTTTATTTCAATTCGGAATTTGAATTACTTAATTACTTCGACTGTATAAATTTTAGCGATGTAACAGTTAAGTTATAATTGGTTGGTTGATTGTATTGTATCATTAACTATTTCTTTTCTTTATTTTGTGTGCGAGGAACTTATCATGAATCCACTTATTTCTGCCGCTTCCGTTATTGCTGCCGGGTTGGCTGTCGGGCTTGCTTCTATTGGACCTGGGGTTGGTCAAGGTACTGCTGCAGGTCAAGCTGTAGAAGGGATCGCGAGACAGCCCGAGGCAGAGGGAAAAATACGGGGTACTTTATTGCTTAGTCTTGCTTTTATGGAAGCTTTAACAATTTATGGACTGGTTGTAGCATTAGCGCTTTTATTTGCAAATCCTTTTGTTTAATCCGAAAAAGAAACATTTTTTTTATTTTTTTTTCGTGGACTTGCTGTGGTGCTCTTGCTTTTTCAAATTATATTAATGTTTCACTCCTCCAATTATTTATTCGTTCGGACAAGACCCCATGGGAAGGGCTGATTTGAGGTGAGGTTAAGGAATTATCATATCGACTCGCCCCCCTCCTTCCCTTTGTTAGTCTAATTGTTAATCCAATTAGTCTAATTGTTAGTCCAACAAGTCCCCCCTAGAAAGTTTTTATTTTTACAAAGTGTTGCAAAAAACTCGGTAGTTTGCGATTAACATAAGATTTGGTATCTAATTCTAATAAATATCATTCTTATGGGAAATCTTCCAAGTGAAAATATTAATTATTAATAAGGAATAGTATAAAATAAAAATTTTTAAATATATAATATAAATATATAATAAATATATAATATAAATATATAATATAATAATTATATATATATATAGTATATAAAATTTACATAATTTTTTTTTTAATAAAATTTAAAAATTTTTCGATATCGAATTGAAATGAAATATCGAAATAAGTAAAATGAAATAAATAAAATATGAAAATCTAGAAAAAAATATCTAATATCTATCTATATATATATCTATCTATATATAGATAGATATTAGATAAAAAATAAAATACAAAAATACAATATGTAATATATATATATATAAAGATAAAAATTAGTCTATCTATAAGAAAAATAATATGAAAAATATAACCGATTCTTTCCTTTCTTTGGGTTACTGGTCATACGCTGGGAGTTTCGGGTTTAATACCAATATTTTAGCAACAAATCCAATAAATCTAAGTGTAGTGCTTGGTATATTGATTTTTTTTGGAAAGGGAGTGTGTGCGAGTTGTTTATTTCAAGAATAGGTTGGATCCAACCAACTGTACTTTTTTTGGTTAGAACTATCAAAAGGTGCACGATCCCACGAATTACTTCTGAATAAATTAACAAATCATATTTAAGAACCATAGCATTTCGTGATTCATTGGTAAATCTACTTTGATTCTCTATCCACCAAAAATCTGGGACCATTAATATGGTTAAAACTAAGCAGTTTGAAGTCGAGACGCAGCGCGGTACTCTTTCTACTATTAACTTCTACTATTAACCTAACAGAAATGGTTAAAAAAAAAAATATAGTTGGAATTTTTTTTTCGATATAGAACACTCATGTCGATAGAATGATTTGAACTCCTTACTTCTACTTTAAACGGTATTGTAAAAAAACGGTATTGTAAAAAAATTGGAAAAATATTATACAATTTTTTTATACAATGCGAAATCGACGACCTACGTATATACATGGATACGTATAAAGTAATAAAAATTATTTGGATTAAAAAACAACCTTGCTGACAATTATTTGTTTGTTCAGAAGAGTCCTCCAAATATTCTGTTCTGGTCTTGTATTAGTGATAAGTTTCGATATTTGTTTTTGGAATATGCATAGAGAGGATAGGCTTTATTACAAAAAAAAGATATGGGAATTTCTCATAAGGAATTGAGCGTGAGAGCCAAATGAATTGAAAGATTCATGTTTGGTTCGGGAAGAGATCATGGAAGTTTTTAAATGAATGTAAAGATAATCTACTTTCATTAAGTGATTTATTAGATAATCGAAAACAGAGAATCTTGAAGACTATTCGAAATTCAGAAGAACTACGGGAAGGAGCCATTGAACAGTTGGAAAAAGCCCGGGCACGCTTACGGAAAGTAGAAATGGAAGTGGATCGGTTTCGAGTGAATGGCTACTCTGAGATAGAACGAGAAAAATGGAATTTGATTAATTCCATTTCTATGACTTTGGAGCAATTAGAAAATTACAAAAATGAAACCATTCATTTTGAAGAACAAAGAGCAATTAATCAAGTCCGACAGCGGGTTTTCCAACAAGCCTTACAGGGAGCTCTAGGAACTCTGAATAATTGCTTGAACAACGAGTTACATTTACGTACCATCAATGCTAATCTTGGCATGTTTGGGGCGATGAAAGAAATAAAATAACTAATTAGTTCTTCTACAGTAGGTATTATTTTTTTTTTTTTTTTCTAAAAAAGAATTAAGAAATACTCATGGTAACCATTCGGGCAGATGAAATTAGTAAAATTATCCGTGAACGTATTGAGCAATATAATACAGAAGTAAAGATTTTAAATACTG